GGAAATATTTCGAAGAGAAAAGAACAATTTGTTTTCTTATTTTCTTATGGAATATACATAGAAATATACATGGACACTACCCTTTTTTACGCTCCCAGTTACTATGTCAATAGGATTTGGACTTCTACTTCTTCCGACAGCAACAAAAGATCTTTGTCATATGTGGTCTTTCCTAAGTATTTCACTACTAAGTATATCTATGTAGTTTTCGGTTAATCTGTTTATTCATCAGCAAATAAATGGAAGTTTGACCCATAAATATCTATGGTCTTGGACCATCAACAATGATTTTTTATTAGAGTTCGGACACTTGATCGATCCACTTCTTCTATTATGTCAATATTAATTAGTACTGTTGGAATCATTATTTTTTTCTAGTGATAATTCAATGTCTTATGACCAAAAGAATATTTGATATCTTTTGCTCATATGAGTTTTTTTAATGTTGGGATTAATTACTAGTTCCAATTTAATACAAATTTCTATTTTTTGGTAACTAGTGTTAATGTGTTCGTATTGAAAGTTTTTGTAACTAATTTTATAGGAAATTTTGGTTTCTTATTAAGAACCTTAGGATCTTATTGGATAACTGGTAGTTTCAAATTTTGGGATTTGTTCCAAATAGTGAATACCTTGATCTATAATAATGGGGTTAATTTTTTATTTGCTACTTTATGTGCCTTTTTCTTAGTTATCGGTGCAGTTGCTAAATCCGCACAACTCCTCCTTTGTGTATGGTTTTACCTGATGCCATAAGGATACTGATGGCATAAGGATAATGGATTACCTAGTATAAAAGATTTCAAAATCATTAGAAAAATTATGAATTTTATACTCCGACTTGAAAACGAAAATTTTGAATTATGACTGTTCTGGATAAACAATAACTAGGTTTATAGTACGGAAAGTTGATTTTGAAAACTGAACTTATGAAGATGAATATACTAATTAAGTATTCTTTATATTGAACATTTACATATGACATATGAATGGAAATGCATCTTTCTTCATTGTTTCCTAAACTCTATTGAGTATCGACAATTCAACATGAATTTCATATTATTATTTAAGGTAAGCCGCCATGGTGAAATTGGTAGACACGCTGCTCTTAGGAAGCAGTGCTAGAGCATCTCGGTTCGAGTCCGAGTGGCGGCATAAATAATAATTTATATTAATAAATAATCTAAATATAGACACAATAGATCTAAAATAGAATCTAAAATATTGAAAATATTATCTTTTAGATTCTATTTAATCCCCCCCCGATTTCCATTATTTAAAAGGGACTCTTCTTTATGATATTTGTAACCTTAGAACATATATTAACTCATATTTCCTTTTCGATCATCTCAATTGTGATTATAATTCATTTGATGAACTTATTAGTCTACGAAATCGAAGGATTATGTAATTCGTCAGAAAAAGGGATGATAGCTACTTTTTTCTCTATAACAGGTTTTTTAGTTATTCGTTGGATTTCTTCGGGACATTTTCCTTTAAGTAATTTATACGAATCATTAATCTTCCTTTCATGGAGTTTATCCATTATTCATATGATTCCGTATCTTAGAAATCATAAAAATGATTTAAACGCAATAACTGCACCAAGTGCTATTTTTACCCAAGGTTTCGCCACGTCAGGTCTTTCAACTGAAATGCATCAATCCGCAATATTAGTACCTGCTCTACAATCTCAGTGGTTAATGATGCATGTCAGTATGATGTTATTGAGCTATGCAGCTCTTGTATGCGGATCATTATTATCAGTTGCTCTTATAGTGATTACATTTCAAAAAAAAATCGATTTTTTTTTGAAAAACATTTTCAGTTTAAGGAAGTCGTTTTTCTTTGGTGATATGGAATATTTGAACGAAAAAGGAAGTGTTTTAAAAAAGACTTCTTTCCTCTCATTTCAAAATTTTTACAAATATCAATTAATTCAGCGTTTGGATTATTGGAGTTATCGTGTCATTAGTTTAGGGTTTACCTTTTTAACCATAGGCATTCTTTCTGGAGCAGTATGGGCTAATGAAGCATGGGGTTCGTATTGGAATTGGGACCCTAAGGAAACTTGGGCATTTATTACTTGGACCTTATTTGCAATTTATTTACATACTAGAAAAAATTCAAAATTGCAAGATCAAGGCACGAATTCGGCATTTGTAGCTTCTATAGGATTTCTTATAATTTGGATATGCTATTTTGGGATCAATCTATTAGGAATCGGGTTCCATAGTTATGGTTCATTCCAATGAATATCTAATTGAAGAAAGTAAACTACATAAAAAATACATAAAAAATAAAGAATAAATAAAAGAATCATTTGATACAAAATGAAATTTTGTGCGAGTTTTTGAGAACCATTGAAATATAGGAATTATTCAAAAGGTTCTCAAAAACTTTAGATGTATCTCATTACAATTCTAATTCACCCTTCCCTTTTTTCATTGTACAACGAAGAATCGTGAAAATATGAAAGTCAAAGAATTCTAAGACTTTCTTTCCAATTAATGAAATTTATTGAATATATGAATATAAAAAAAGAATTAGTATCTATATTAGTATCTATAAAACTAGAAAAATAATTAGATAATCAAACTTGTACCTTGTCAACCGATAACGGGAGAACAAAATAAGGATAAATACCAATTCCTATTACAGGTAGAAAGATACAGATCGAGACAAAAAGTTCTCGTGGTCCAGAATCAAAAAAATTCGAGTTTGGAATATTGAATAGCTTGTATCCATAGAAAATCTGATGTAACATAGTAAAAAAGAGGATTCCAATTGCCATTACAAAAGTAATTAACATTTTTGGCATGAAAAGATATTTTGGGCTGGTATTTATTTCAAAAAGACTAAAAATTCTGCAACAAAACCACTTATTCCTTACAATGCAAGAGAAACCATCGAGAAACTACTAAACATGGTAAAGATTTTTGGCATTGGGATAGATATCCCCATCTCTTCGAGATAAAAAAAACGTATTCTATCACAACTTGTTCCTGCTAAGAAAAAAGTGCAACACCCATCAATACATAAGAGAGTATTTGTAAAAAGGCTCCATTAAGTCCTATACCAGTGGGTATCATCGGCGATTTGACAGCATAAGCAATAAGAAAATCAAAATATAGTATTATTTCCAATGCTGCAAGATACGATTGATTCACTAATTTTTATGAATCTACTATTGGTTCATTGGAACCTTAGAAATCCATACCTAGAACTGAAAAAAGGAGCCTCCGACAAAACTTTGTAGCCAAGCAAAGGCCTCCCCACATGAGAAAAAAAAAGTAAAAGGTCTCGAGAAGAAAAAGATTCTATTTGGCCACTATACATTGCTAACATTAATAAATAGAAAAATCGCGGATTTCAAATTTCAAGTAACTGGCCAAACTGCTAAAGTAGTTATAAATCCTGTCAGTAAAATGGGTCCTATGGAAAGTCCATCGGTTTCCAGTCTCCAGTGAAAATCAAAAAGATTGATCCGTTTAGAATCTTCCTTCAATTGGGTTAATGGATCGTCCAATTGGAAATGATAACAAAATAAATAGGTCATTAGAAGGAACTCTAGGATACATATACATAGAGTATACCACTATACACCTTATTATTTCCATTATTTCCCCTATGAGGAAAAAAGACAATTGAATAACCCGCGAATAAGGGCAAAACAAGAAGTATTGTTAACCAAATAAAATAACTCGTGATAAAGACAAGATAAAATTAGACCAGAAAAACCCGTACTCGAGAAAAGAAAATCTATTATTCTTCTCCCGAGCACGGGTTTTTGTCGGTAAAAAGGAATCAAATGATTCAAGTGGAATTTTTTATCACATATCAATAAGAAAGACCCATGCTGCGAGTTGTTTCATGCCATAAATAAACACGGACACTCAAAAAATCCGTTGGACAAGCGGATTCACATCTTTTACAACCTACACAATCTTCGGTTCTTGGCGCAGAAGCAATTTGCTTAGCTTTACATCCGTCCCAAGGTATCATTTCTAATACATCCGTGGGACAAGCTCGAACACATTGGGTACATCCTATACATGTATCATAAATCTTTACTGAATGTGACATTGGGTCTATAAATTCCAGTTTTGAACACAAAAGATTTTCGATCTGGGAAATTAAGAAAATGAAATAATCATAGATTTTATATTGTAGACACCAGACGAATCAATGATTTATCAAAATTTTAAGAATCAATAGATTTTTTAATCTGTTTATGAGAAAGTGCCAAGATACTTTGATTTCTATTTCAATAACCATAAAATAGAAGTTTATGAATCCAATTCATTTGAATTTTACTATAAAAATTTACTATATGCTATATGTACTATATGTATGTAAAATATATACATATAGAAAGATTCTATATAATGAAGATAGAAATAGAATTTCTAATTAAGGATATTATGATAGAATATATATCAAAATAGATCAAATGAATACGTTTGTTATTAGTTTAGTTATAGAATAGGTTAGTAACTCTAAATCCTAAATCTATAGGAAATAGAATATTCTAATTCTCTAATTCTATTAGATTCTATTTAGAATATTCTAAAAGTCTTATGTTTTGATTTCTATGTGAAAATAGAAGAATTATGACTAATTATTCAGCGATTTCATAATTGATCCATTTTCTCTCATCCTAGGTAAAGTCAATCTTGTTGTGATAGGAATGAACAGAAACAAATAAGCTTTAGCTAATGTAAGAAAGGTACTAATTGCTATTACAAAGACTCTAAACATTTTATTCCAAAAAGTTCAGTAAGAGATATGTACGGAATAGAAAAATTCCATACACCTCAGTACAGAACTTTTTTAAATAATGAAGAAACTCATAAATTTAGGTAATAAGCAAGATAAAAGAACCCGGATTTTATACCTTAATATTTGAACCTGCTACTAATTCCTCCTCTGCTTCTGGTAAATAAAATAAATCAAAAGGTAATCTTTCACATTCTGCTATAGAAGACATTAGAAAAACTAAAAAACCTATGAGCTGACGCCACAGATTCCATCCCCCAAAACCAGAAACTCTATTAGGACTGTGCCTCAATTATATCAACTGTACTTGAACTTTTAGATAATTATAGTCGATGATAACATCACTGCTCCCATCACTATTACAAAATCTTACATGAAACCTAAACTTCATACGGTTCCTTTATGGCCATAAAGGAATGTAAGGTAAGGAATATTTCAGCTCTCCTTGGACCCTTGGTAAATACAATGTAAAGATAAACTGAATGTTGGAGAGTCCTCAATTCGACCAATAAAATTCTGTCTACTAGAATAAGAAAAGCACTTCCTAACTGCCCACTTTCTTTTTTATTGATCCCCAGTATAGTAATAAATACAGTTGATCTTTTGCATCCGCTTCAGGATATGACGACTAAGAAAATAATCTCAATCCTAAGATAAACAACTTATGTTTACTTCCATTTTCTTATTGTACCTAGGGAATGAGATTTTTATTGTTTTACTGCAAATTGAGGAGCAGTTTTGTTTCACTTATTCACTCATATAACTATTTGGTTTAACTCATCGAACTGAAATGTTTCAGAAAAAAGATTTTTTTCTTCTTTTCTTTCATATTCTTATTTCCATATTGAATTATATTTCTATTTTATTCTATTTAAATATTTAAATTCATTTCTTTTATCTTTTCTATAAATTTCTAAAAAAGAGATAAAAAAAGTTCATGTTCCAACGAATCACACGTAGAGATATTGCTAACACACATAGAGTGAATGGTATTTCATAACTAATTGATTGAGCTGCAGCTTGTATACCGCCTGAAAAGGAATATTTATTATTTGATCCATATCCTGACATAAGAAAACCGATGGGGACAATACTTGAAAAGGAAATCCATAAAAGAACACCTATATTGAGATCAGTTAAAACAAGGTGATATTTCAAAGGAGTTACTAAATGATTTAGTAGAATTTAGATAAACCCTACAGAAGGTCCGACCTTAAATAAACGAATATTACCTTTAGATAAAAGACGATCCTCCTTCAAAAGTAGTTTGGTCCCATCCGCTAAAACTTCAGGTCAAATACATTGTTGTATTGCTGCAGATATTTTTCTTTCTAACCACACAGTGACTAATACCCATTGTGATTCTTAAGACAAGGGTGAAAATGGGTACAAAAATCCATATGAGTCCATAGATTTATTTTATGGATTCTAATCTAGAAAACTATAAAAAGAATTAATAATTTGTACTTCTGTCGTATCAATTATAATTTCAACGATCAACTCTGATATCTATATTACCTAGTATCGTCATGATGTCAGTCAATTTCATTCTTTTAATTTCATTCTTTTAACTATATATGGGGGAAAGATTTGCAAATTGATGAAACCAGGTAGACGAATTTTACATCTCCAGGGGAAAACACTACTATCTCCTATTACTCACTCCTATTACTCAAATTCCTAATTCTAATTTTGGACCTCTACCTTTACATAAAGTTCTTGTTTTAACAATTCAAAATTGGGTGAATGTTTTTTAGTAAGAAATCTATATTCAAAATTATTTCATTTGATGTCCTATGAAAAGGTTTTCTAAATTTTCATAAGGTCCTCCAGTAATTCCTTCTAGAGCCTGTTGAATGATTTTTATGGATTCTTGCATTTCACCAATTCTTACTAAATAGTGATCTAGTGTATCGCCTTGTTTACTTTCCAATTAAATTTATTGTAACACGCATAGAGATCAACTTTGTGAAGATCTCATTGGATTCCATAAGCTCGTAGCATTGGTTCTTATAAACCCCAATTTATTGTCTCTTCTTCACCAATAATGCCACTCCTTCAACTCGTTCCAAAAAAAAATGGGATTTCACGTAATGAGTTTTTTATACTCAACAAGTTCTGTTAAAAAAGAATCACAGAAATCAAAACATTTATCTATCCAGTAATAAGGTAAATCCGCAGCTACTCCTCCAATGCATAAAGAATTATGCATCATCCGTATACCTGTGGCGGCTTCAAATAGATCATATATGAATTTCCTCTTCTCTCTTAAAATATAGAAAAAGGGAGTCTGTGCACCAATAGCAGCCATAAAAGGACCAAGCCATAACAAATGGGAGGCTATACGGCTTAGTTCCAGCAGATATAACTGGCCCTTTTAGGCAATTGAACACTTTCCAATCGTTCTGATGCATTTCTTTTTATCAATTCTGTAAACATAGTAGCTAAATAATCCTAACGTGTGACATAAAGCAAATATTGTATAATTGTTTTGTTCTCCGCTATCCCTCTGTGTAAATAGCCCAATATAGGTTCACAGTCAATAACATCTTCACCATCCAGAGGAACGATCAGCCGAAGAACACCATGCATTGATGGGTGGTGAGAATTGACTATTCTCAAATTTTTTTGTAGCCGGTACAGTCATATTTTTTTCTTAATTCATTATTTGATGAATTTCTTAAAATGAAAAAAACTGAACTAAGAAAAAAATAAAAAAAGACCGACGATAATAATAAGAAACTCAAAGAAGAAATTCAAATTTAATTAACGAGTTTTTGGTTCCCTAATATCTAACTGATCCATTAATTTTTTATAACGCACTTTATTTTTCTTTGATAAATAAGTCAATAATCGTTGACGTTTTCCCAAAATTATTCGTAGACCTCTTTGCGATAAAAAATCTCTTTTGTGCAATTCTAAATGTGAAGTAAGTCTCCGTATCTTACTGGTGAAATGGAATACTTGAAATTCAACAGATCCACTATTTTCTTCTTTTTCTTCTTGTGTAATAACTGAGATGAATGAATTTTTGACCATAAATTAAAATTTCTATCTTTATTTTTTGTAAATTTTACCGATCAGGAAAAATAATAAGAAATAATATTTCTTATGCCAGTTATTTTTATCTAGTATACATCAAAATTGGATTCTATTCATAAAATAGAACAATTTATTTTTTTTTTCATTGGAATTGAATTCATTTGAAATTGTTAATACATATGTATTCTTGACATACTGAAACGACTGCTATTATTGGTATCAAACCAATAGCGATTCATACAAGCTAAATCTTCTAATTGATAATTGGGCCAAAGAAATAATTTGAATTTAATGAAATTTTTTCCATCTTTCTTAATATATTTGCCCTCATTGAAAAATTGCCCACAGTTTCTTATTTTGTTTTCATTGCAAAATCTTGGATTTTCATCCACAACATGAAAATTTTGGGAATTGAAACAAATTCGAATTCGAAATTCTCTACGACGTCTGGGAGATAGAATATTTTCAGGAACAAGTAAATCATAATGATTTTTGTCTCCACTCAAAAATATGTTGCTGTGTTGTACAATGGATTTTTCAAAAACCCCTTTCTCAATATATCTTTTTTTTGTGTATTTTTTATTTGTTTGGTGCTTCTTATTATCGACCAATGAAATATCTATAGTTTGATATAGAATAGATTTTCCGTCCCTTCGTATAGATAGAAAAATTGGTTCAATAATAAATATTCCCTTTCTTATCAATTCTGCAAGAACTAGGTCCTTTTGAATCAGCATTTCATCTAGATTTATTTCACCTCTTTGAATCGAAGATATAGCAATTTCCTTTGGATTTATCAGTCTAAGTAAGAGACAATATACCCTGATATTTTTCATTATTTTCTTATTCAAAGGATCAGCCCATCTTAGTTGAAAAAGGAAATATTTTCTCAAAAAGAAATCTAGTTCCATTTCATTCTTGTTCTTATATTGTTTTTTTTTTAGAACCTTTTCTAATCTTGCGTAATCTTCTTCAACAGCTTTTTTCTTTTTTTGTTTTAGTAGATTCAATACAAGATTTTTTTGGACCTGTTGTTGGGTTTCTTCCTGCTTGGAATTTCCTAATTCAAGATCTTTTTTTTTCTTAGATGATTTCTTTGGATTTACGTTAATGTTTTTACTTTTTTCATTTATAGAAAAATGAAAAAAGAGTGATTTGATTGGAATGATCCAAGGTTGAATTTTATATACATCAAAAAGTAGCACAAATTCTGGGAAGAACCAAGTTTTTAGATTGGATATAGTATCATTATTTGATGTGGTATCATATAACCTTTTTTTATTCATTCCCATGCAATCAAAAAAGAAACTTTTTTGATTGCACGGTTTGATCTCTTGATGAATTGTAGGATTAAAAAGATCTTTTTTTTCCATTTTTTGGAAATTATTGATTTCAGTCTTAGTATTATTCTGAATCTTGATGCCAATATGTGCATTGGTCCAGATCTCAATATTATTTCTAAAACAAAGATTCAGAATTCTACAATCAAAATATTTTCTATCCAAATTTGTATTCCTATAAATAAGGTATCCTTTTTCTAGATAATCATTATTAGGTATACTTACCAATATATCAAATGATTCAGGTTTCGATGTATTGAAATGATATGGAATTTCTTGGTCCCCGTTTCTTTCTAATGTTGATCCAGAAATGTATAAATTAGGGAGGCTTATGTATTTATATGATAAAAGATCATATCTATAATGTTTTTTCCATTTGTCTTTTTGATTAATAAATGAATTCTCTGCATAGTCATTTTTCTTCATAGAATAAATGGATTGGTATTTTTTATATAAATCCAATTGGTTTGATTCCCTGTTTTGAATCAAACGATGTTTATTGATTCTATTTTTCCATTCTTTAGGTACTAATTGAAACCTTTTTTTTTGATAGAAATCGTATTTATAATGACCTTTTAACCAGTTTTTCCATTCGTTCATTACATACGTATGAATTTTCTTATGTCTTGATTTAGAATTAAATATTCCATGTATCATACAATAGTCTTTTAAATTATCCTTAAAAAAAGGATAGCTCCCTTGATATTGAAGTACAGGTCTCAATTGAGACTTATTAAGTAATGGGTTTTGTGATATTTTGTAAAAAACATATGCTTGGGACAGGGAAGATAAGTTCCAATAAGTATTGAAATTTTTATTGCTCTTAGTATTATCAGTATTTGAAAAAAAAAATTTTTTTTTTATAGTCAAAAGAAAATTCATTGTATTTTTATTTATTTCATCAATTCTTTCTTGTTCTTTATTTATTTCATTGTTGTAAATGGATTTCTTAAATATCTTTTTTGTTAATTCAAAGAAAAGTTGTGCATTGATCTTAGAAATGATAATGGTACATGGCAAAATATCTATATATATTTTTTCAATGAATGATTTGATAAAGTAGTGTGATTTACGTATTAATCGGATATTTTTCCTTTTTAATATTTTCCAAATATGTTTCTGTGATCCCGATCTTTTATTATTAGAAATTATAACTATTTTTTCTTTTTTCTTGTCTTTTGCGATTTGTTCAATTCTATTTCTGATTTTGATTGTCTTATCAGAAAGATCTTTCATTCTTCTTTCTATTAGTGAATAATTAAACCAATTCATCATTTGATTTAGAACGGAAGATTCGGGAATAATCTTATTATTTTTTTTGAAATCTTTTTTGTTTTCGTTCGGTTCATATACTTTTTCTTTTCTCACTTCAAATAATAAATTTGGATTTACTTTCTCCAGTTTTTTCATTATTAGGTTGATAACTCGAATTAGTTTGATGACTCCTTTTGTTTCTTCTTTTCTAACTTTTAGAAAGTATTTTCTTTTTTTATTTATTAGGACTTGTAAAAATTTCTTTTTCACTTTTTTCTTTCTTTTTTGGAGTTCTTTAGAAATAGGTTCAAAAAAAAAAGGTCGTTTTCGGGGAGAACCAAATGGAAATTCCGCTTCCATTCCCCAGACTGTTAAAAAACAAAAATTTGTTTTTTTCTCTTTTTTTTTCATTCGATCTCTATGATGAGATCGTGCCTTAGATTTTCTCCAAGGTTTTAGACAGAAAGGATATAGAATCTTTATCTGAATACCGTCTATTAACCAATCTTGGGGAAATTCTGTTTCTGATAATTGAACACCATTATAGGTGCATTTAATATGGATTTCTCTATTCCATTCCTTAAAATCCTCGTCCCACTCGGGAAATTGAAATAATAACATACGGAAAAGATTTTTGGCTATTATTAATGAAGGCAATATAAAGTATTTTCTAAGAAAAGATTGGGTTACTAACATCAAACCTCTTATTACTTGAGTAAATATAAAGGTATCCCAAGCTTCTGATATTTCTATCTGTTCATTTTTATATTTTTTTTCCTCTTTCTCCTTTTCTTCTTTTGTATCTTCATTTTCAAAATAGGAAATTTTGAATTCTGATTCTTGTTCTCTGTCCATCCAATTCCTAAAAATTATATTCTTCATTTCGTTGATATCAAAATACGAAAAAAAAGATGTTTTGTCTAGACGATCCAAAAAAAGCGGGGAATGTACATTTACTTGAAAGAGGCCCCAAATAACTGTTTTACGTCTTTGAGCACGCATGGATCCTTTGATTAGATTGCGACGAAAATCCGATTGTTGTGAGTAACGTATCAAAGCCACCTCTTCCATTTGATCATCATTTTTATCATTGTTACTAGTATTCTGAATACTAGAAATAGAATTGGTATTTTGATCATTATCGTTATAAATTATTACACGTTTGGCTCTTCTTGAATGAATCTCATAATATTCTTCCTCCAATTCTTCGTCACTTTCTTCTTCCTCTTCTCCCAAATTCTCGGTTAATTTGTATGACCATCGAGAAACCTTTTTACTTATTTCTTCTTTTCTAATTCCAATAGATTTCTTTTTCATTATTTTTTGGTCTTTTGTATGTGTTGTAATTACATCAAATACAAATTGCAAATATTTTGCTTGACTTTCTGAATCAATTCCTTTTTCTTCTGTAGAATTCAAAAATGATTGACGATGAGGTTCTATGAAATCATTAAGAAGTAGATCATGAATCTTATTTATAAAAAAAAATTCTACTAAATTTTCTGTATCTGTATAAGTATTCATGATTTCACGTGAATCTAATTCTTTTCTCGTTCCTCGATATGGTCCGTTGAAAAAGGGATCATATGCTTTTGGCAAGCATTTCTTTTTTTTTTCATCATCACATAATATGGTTCTTTTTTCAAGCATATCCAGACTAGGGGATCTCTCATTTTTTTCTAGATTTTTTTCTAGAATTTGTACTCGTCTTCTCAATTCATTGTTCAAATTGCACTTTTTTTTTTCATTAGCATAAATCCAAGAATTATAAAGATCTTCATCATATAGTTTTTCTATTATATACAAAGAAATTCTTTGTTCTAGCATTTCCGAAAAAGTCGATAAACTAGGCGGGTATGTAAAAGATATTATTTGTTTCCCATCACTTGTACATGGAAAAAAAAAGAATTGTGACATTTCATTGCGTAAAGCATTTTCTAATTTCTCATTTTTTATATATCGTAATGGACGATTCCATCGTTTATAATCGAAAAAAAAAGTGACAAAAGTTTTTTCAACCCACAATCTTTTATTTTTCTCTTCTTTCAGTCTTCCCAATTCCCAATTATCTTGATGGGTCTCCAG